AAAAAGAGATAAAAAAATGGGCGATTATGTGATTAGTTGGTATACAAAATAGAATATAGAATTCGGTTGAATCAAAATAATTTATTTTATTAAAGTTCTATTTCTGTCAGAGGGCAATATGAATGTTCTATCATCTTCCATCACCACACTAAAAGTCTTATACGATATATCCGGTGTGGAAGTAGGCCAACATCTCTATTGGCAAATAGGGGGGTTACAAGTCCATGCCCAAGTACTTATTACTTCTTGGGTTGTAATTGCTATCTTATTAGGTTCTGCCACTCTAGCTGTTCGGAATCCACAAACCATTCCGACTGATGGTCAGAATTTCTTCGAATATGTTCTTGAATTCATTCGCGACGTGAGCAAAACTCAGATTGGAGAAGAATACGTTACTTGGGTTCCCTTTATTGGAACGCTCTTTCTATTTATATTTGTTTCTAATTGGTCAGGGGCTCTTTTACCTTGGAAAATCATAGAGTTACCTCATGGGGAGTTAGCCGCACCCACAAATGATATAAATACTACAGTTGCTTTAGCTTTACTCACGTCATTGGCATATTTTTATGCGGGTCTTAGTAAAAAAGGATTAGGTTATTTCGGTAAATACATTCAACCAACCCCAATCCTTTTACCCATTAACATCTTAGAAGATTTCACAAAACCTTTATCACTTAGTTTTAGACTTTTCGGGAATATATTAGCTGATGAATTAGTAGTTGTTGTTCTTGTTTCTTTAGTACCTTTAGTAGTTCCTATACCGGTTATGTTTCTTGGATTATTTACAAGTGGTATTCAAGCTCTTATTTTTGCAACTTTAGCTGCGGCTTATATAGGAGAATCTATGGAGGGTCATCATTGACTAGTTTTGAACTATGTTTTTGCTTAGCTTAGCCCAACTCAATGTATGCCTGTCTCAAGATACTATACTTAAACATCCAAAGTATGGTATATTACGAGCTAGAATCTAGAGTAATAGCAAATAAAGATTATGATATGAGCGAATTGTTGGAAAAATGGGAAAAAGACCTTTTTCCCATTTTTCTGGTTTGGCCCTTTTATCTTTTATACCATACCTTCCTCAATTAATATTCTAGATTGTTCAGCCAATTTCAATAGTAAATCTAAATATTAATGATTTAGATTTTCGATGTTGTATCCCATGTGCTGAGAACTAAAAGGAATAAAAAAGTTTTTGTTAGGAGAGGGGGTCAATTAGATATATGGAATCTAATGGCTATAAGCGAACTTTTGTGGATGTTTCAAAGAAAATTTATAGAATCCGATTGAATCTAAGATACGAATCATTGGTTTACATTATGTAACAAAGGCATGTATATGTGATAATTGACTAGTTATATATGAACTCGAGATATATATAGAATTTGCCCTACTCCGGACCTGGCTTTCAAATAGAAGTCTTTTCCTTTCGTCTGGTCTATGGCTGTGAATTGAATGAATAAGGAGATTAAATTGAAATAAAGAAAAATAACGACGAACTCAAAGAATGATTCGGAACAAAAAAAAATAGAACAAGTAAAGTAATATAAATTCACAAAGATAAAGACTTCGTGGAGGATAGGAACTCCAAAAGAGATGTTGGGGTAGTTCGGATGATTCAATAATATTAGTCCGGAGTTTTTAGTTTGTTTTGAATGAATCGGAATAGTTAAGTCCTAATTCTTGATTGTATCATTAACCATTTTTTTTCTTTTTGGGGAGGAACTTATCATGAATCCATTGATTTCTGCCGCTTCCGTTATTGCTGCTGGATTGGCCGTAGGGCTTGCTTCTATTGGACCTGGAGTTGGTCAAGGTACTGCTGCGGGTCAAGCTGTAGAAGGTATTGCGAGACAGCCCGAGGCGGAGGGAAAAATACGAGGTACTTTATTACTTAGTCTAGCTTTTATGGAAGCTTTAACAATTTATGGGCTGGTTGTAGCATTAGCGCTTTTATTTGCGAATCCTTTTGTTTAGTTTAACCTAAAAATACTATAGGTATTTTGGACTTGCCTTTTCAAATTATAGCAAGATTTCACTCCTACAATTATTCGTTGAGACAATAACTCTGGGAAGGACTGATGTGAGATTTGAGATATAGCCTGATACCTAATTATAATTAAGTATCATTCTTATTGGGAATTTCAATTGAAAAAAAAAAAAGAGGGCGGGATGTGATACAAAAAGAACTCTGTTCTTTTTTTTTAGTCTATCTATAAGGGGAGATCATATGAAAAATGTAACTGATTCTTTCCTTTCCTTGGGGCACTGGCCATCCGCCGGGAGTTTAAGATTTAATACCGATATTTTAGCAACAAATCTAATAAATCTAAGTGTAGTGCTCGGTGTATTGATCTTTTTTGGAAAGGGAGTGTGTGCGAGTTGTTTATTTCAAAAATAGGCTGGATCCAACCAGATGCACTTTGTTCGTTTTTGTTCGTTAGAACTAAGAAAGAAAGGTGCATAATCCCGCGAATTACTTCTGAATAAATTAATAAAT